AGCTAAATAAGCTAATAAAGCTAATGAGTTCATACCTCATAAATGAATAGATTACAGCTCAAAGTGTTGTTATATTTTCATTATTTTATATTATAAGAATTATAATAACATTAAGAAGGAATGATTGAATTTTGATTTGGGTGGGGCTAGAAATTAATATAATAAGATTTATTGCTTTGATGTTTATACACACTTCTAAAGGAGTAGAGGCTTGTATAAAATATTTTTTTATTCAAAGTCTAGGATCAGGTATATTAATAATAATATTTTATTCAGAATTTTTTTGATTTGATTATATTGTATTAACAGTATTAAGATATAAAATTGGTGGTGGACCTTTTTTTTTTTGGTTTCCTTCTTTGTGTGAGAGGTTAAGATGGGGAAGATGTTTTTTGTTAATGACAATTCAAAAAATTTTACCTTTAGCACTTATTTCATTTTTAGTAAGAACATTTCTCTGGGTAATTATTTTTAGTAGAATTGTTGTTGGTGCTGTAGGATCTATAAATCAAAAAAAAATAAAACGGCTTATAGCATATTCATCTATTCATCATATTGGGTGAATTTTAATGTGTAATTTTTTAGGAGAGATAATATGGTTGATTTATTTAATTGTTTATACTATATTAATTAGGGGTATTATAATTATTCTTATAAATGATAATATTTTAGATGTTGGAAGATTATGAAAAATTAGATCCAAATGAAGATTTGTGTTAGGGATATTAAGAATAGGGGGTATACCCCCTCTTCTTGGATTTTATTTAAAATGGTGAATATTTTATTATTTGATAAGATTGGATTTTAGATTATTATTTTTAATAGTTGTTATATCTGTATTAATATTTTATGTATATTTTCGTGTTGTATATGGATTGGTAATGGGAAGAGTGAGAATATTAAGATGAGAAGTAAGAAGTAATAATAAAAACATTTTAGGAATAGATATATTATATTTAATAGGATTAAATTTAGGTATTGTTATATGATTATTAATATTTTAGAATATTAAGATATAAATTCTGTTAGTTTTCAAGGCTAAAAGAGCTAATTTCAAAAATGAATTTACAGTTCATCATCTAATGATTTCTTAAGAAGATTTTTAAACTTGCAATTTAAGGTTTTTTAAACTAAATTACTGCGATGATTATATTCAACTAATCACAAGGATATTGGGACTTTATACTTAATTTTTGGGGCGTGAGCTGCAATAATAGGAACAGCTATAAGAGTATTAATTCGAATTGAGTTAGGTCAGCCTGGAAGGTTTATAGGTGATGATCAATTATATAATGTAATTGTTACTGCTCATGCTTTTGTTATGATTTTTTTTATAGTAATGCCAATTTTGATTGGTGGGTTTGGAAATTGATTAGTTCCCCTAATATTGGGGGCTCCTGGCATAGCATTTCCACGAATGGATAATTTAAGATTTTGATTATTACCCCCTTCATTATTTTTATTAGTGATTTCATCATTAGTAGAAATAGGTGTAGGGGCTGGTTGAACAGTGTATCCCCCATTAGCAGGATTAGAGGGTCATGCTGGTAGATCTGTAGATTTTGCTATTTTTTCTTTACATTTAGCTGGTGCTTCATCAATTATAGGGGCCATTAATTTTATTTCAACTATTATTAATATGCGTTTTTATGGAATAACTATAGAAAAGGTTCCTTTATTTGTATGATCCGTTTTAATTACCGCAGTATTGTTATTGTTATCTTTACCAGTATTAGCTGGTGCTATTACCATATTATTAACTGATCGAAATTTTAATACCTCATTTTTTGATCCTTCAGGAGGGGGGGATCCTATTTTATTTCAACATTTATTTTGATTCTTTGGACATCCCGAAGTATATATTTTAATTTTACCAGGATTTGGAATTGTATCTCATATTATTAGATCATCTGTTGGTAAGCGGGAGCCATTTGGTAATTTAGGAATAATTTATGCAATAGTAGGAATTGGTGGAATGGGATTTGCTGTATGGGCTCATCATATGTTTTCAGTTGGTATAGATGTGGATACTCGGGCTTATTTTACCGCTGCAACTATAATTATTGCTGTTCCCACTGGAATTAAGGTTTTTAGATGAATGGCAACTCTTCATGGATCTTATTTTAAGTTTGAAACACCTTTATTATGGTGTGTAGGATTTATTTTTTTATTTACTATAGGGGGTATTACTGGGGTAGTTTTATCAAATTCATCTTTAGATATTGTTCTTCATGATACTTATTATGTAGTTGCACATTTTCATTATGTATTAAGAATAGGGGCTGTGTTTGCAATTTTAGCCGGAATTACATACTGATTTCCTTTATTTTTTGGAATAATTATAAATGGAAAGAAGACTAAGTTGCAATTTTATATTATGTTTGTGGGGGTAAATTTAACCTTTTTTCCCCAGCATTTTTTAGGATTAAATGGTATGCCACGTCGATATTCAGATTATCCTGATGCTTATGTTTTTTGAAATATAGTGTCGTCTTTGGGTTCATTTTTATCTTTATTAGGGGTATTATTTTTTATTTTATTAATTTGAGAGGGGTTAGTTATTAAGATATCAAATCAAAGAATTTATTATGTAAGATCTTCATTGGAATGAATTTGTAATGTTCCCCCAATGAATCATACTTTTTGTCAATTAAATATATTAACCAAGTAATTTTTGCCAACATGAGGTTCTTTATATTTTCAAAATAGTTCATCAGCTGTAATGGAACAATTAATTTTTTTTCATGATCATACTATAATAATTATAATTATAATTATAATTTTAGTGGGGTATGTTTTAATGAGATCTTGTATTAATAAATTATATAATTTAGGTTTATTTGAGGGTCAGGAAGTAGAAAGAATTTGAACTGTTCTTCCTGCTGTATTTTTATTACTAATTGCTTTTCCTTCTATTCGGTTACTTTATTTGATAGAAGAATATGAATATCCTGAAATAACTATTAAGGTTCTTGGACATCAGTGATATTGGTCTTATGAATATAGAGATTTAGGATTTAATAGATTTGATAGATATATGGCTTCTGGCCAAGAAAATATATTTCGTTTGTTAAATGTAGATAATAGATTAGTAGTTCCTTATAATACTGATATTCGAATAATTGTTTCTAGAATAGATGTAATTCATTCATGAACTATCCCTTCTTTAGGGGTCAAGGTTGATGCTATTCTAGGACGTCTTAATCAATTGTCATTTGTATTTAATCGAGTAGGAGTATTTGTGGGTCAGTGTTCAGAGATTTGTGGGGCAAATCATAGATTTATGCCTATTATAATTTCTGTAATTCCTCGATTGAAGTTTTTGCAGGGATGATCTTAATTAGAAATAGTGGCCGATATGAGGTGTTAGTCTCTTAAATTAATTATGAATAAATTAGTTTATAAAAATATTAGTTTGTCAAGCTAAAGAAGAAAAATTCCTCAGTTAATACCTTTAAATTGAATATTTTCTAGAATAATAATGTTGATTGTAATTGTAAGGCTTGCAATTATTTATAGAGAAAAAATAATAATTAATGAAGTTAATATATCTTTAAAGGGAATAAAGAAGAGAATAAATATTTGATGTTGATAAATTTATTTTCTGTATTTGATCCTTCTTCTTATTATGGTGTTTCTATAAATTGGCTAGTTATTATAATAGTATTGAGATTTTTTCCTTTAAAATATTACTATATTCGTGGTGGGGCCCAGAATATATTTTTAAATTTTTCATCTCAGATTGATAAAATGTTTGCAGAAGTTGCTGGATCTAGTAAATTAGCTATTGTATTTGTTTGTACTGTAACTTTTATATATCTAATTACTAGAAATTTAATAGGGTTATTTCCTTTTGTTTTTACAAGAACTGCCCACCCCTTGATTACTATGGGGTTGGGTTTAGTATTTTGATTTTCTTTTTTTTTAATAGGATGAGTAAAAAATTTTAAAAATAGTGCTGCTCATTTAGTTCCAGAAGGTAGACCAATTTATTTATCTCCCCTAATAGTATTAATTGAAAGAATCAGACATTTAATACGTCCTTTTACTCTTTCTATTCGGTTGGCTGCTAATATAATAGCGGGTCATTTAATTATTAGACTTTTGGCTAGAATTAGGATGATAAGAATTTTAGGATTTTCCAGATCTATTTTATTACAAAGAATTTTATTGATTCTTGAGTTTGGTGTTTCAGTAATTCAGGGTTTTGTTTTTAGAATTTTAGTTTTATTATATGCTTTGGAATATTATTAATTTTTGGAAAAGACTTTTCATCCTTTTCATATTGTAACTGTTTCACCGTGACCACTATTAATAGGGTTTGGGGTTATATCCGGGGTTATTGGAATAATTAAAATATTTATATTTATAAAGTTTGATTTATTAATAATATCATTTTTGATTGCTGTTTTAGTATCTTTTGGGTGGTGACGTGATGTTGTTCGAGAAAGAACTTTTCAGGGATATCATTCAAGAAACGTTTTAAGGGGTCTTATATTAGGAATAATTTTATTTATTGTAAGAGAGGTATTTTTTTTCCTATCTTTTTTTTGAGCTTTTTTTCATTCTAGTTTAAATCCTACTGTAGAGTTAGGGGTAGTTTGACCTCCACAAGGAGTTAAAGCATTTAGACCATTTCAAGTCCCTTTATTAAATACAATTATTTTATTAGCGTCTGGAGTTTCAGTAACATGAGCCCATCAATCTATTCTTAATGAAAATTGAAAAATAGCAAATTATTCTTTAATATTAACATGAATGTTAGGGGTATATTTTTTAAGTCTTCAAGGTTTTGAATACTATATAGCAGAATTTAGAATTTCAGATTCAGTATTTGGATCAGTATTTTTTATGGCTACTGGCTTTCATGGTTTTCATGTAATTGTGGGGAGATTATTTTTGTTTGTAATATGAATGCGTTTAACTAAAAGACATTTTAGAAGAAGACATCATTTTGGATTTGAAAGTGCAGCCTGATATTGACATTTTGTAGATGTAGTATGATTATTTTTATTTTCTGTAGTATATTGATGAGGAACTTAAATAATGTAGTATATTAGTATGTTTGATTTCCAATCAAACGGTGAAAAAAATTTATTTTGTTGGTTTATTATTATCTTTTTTAATAGTTGTAATTGTGAGAATTTTGTTTTTTATAATTCCTTATAAAAAGTTATTAGATACTGAAACATTTTCTTCTTATGAATGTGGATTTAATGTAAAATCCATTGCTCGAATATTTTTTTCTTTTCGGTTTTTTTTAATTTCTATTTTATTTCTTATTTTTGATATTGAAATCGCTTTGATACTCCCTATCCCTTATTTAATATTAAGGGGTGATAAAATAATAATTATTTATATGTTTTTTTTAGTATTAGTCTTAGGTTTAGTATATGAATATATATATGGTTCTTTGAATTGATTAAATTTCATTTCTAAGGCTTAAACTTAGTGCACTAATCTGCCAATAGATTATTAAGCGTTGCAGTTCATTGTTACTGAATAGAAGAGAATCATTATTTTTTTTTTTTTTTTTAGTTTAAAATTGATTTGCAATCAATTAATATGTTAAGCATACTAGAATAGTTTATATGAAGCTTCTAACTTCTAGATTAGCGGTAGCTACTAAGATTATGAGCAATAAAGCGGCTTGATTTCGACTTAAGTAATGGATTTATTAGTGAAATTCACGTCATTATTTCATGATGAAGATGTTTAGACCTCTTTATCTTCAGTAAAGTGCTCTTATAAGCTAAGAGAATAAAAAGATAATATAAGAATTGGGTAAATTATTATTATTATAATAATAAATATTAGTTGAGATGAAATTATATCTGGATTATAAGATAAGTTTGAATAATAATTATAACAGTATTTTGGTCCATAAGTTTCTTGTCATGTTTTGTCGTTTTTTAAAAATATTTTTATAATAAGAGCTAAGGGAATAGAGGGTAAAATTGTTAGGAAGTGATTAAATCATAATGAAATGGAAGCTTGTCCAAAGTTTAGGTATTTTTGGGATGTAAATGTTAATATAATTCCTAAAGAGAGACCTAAAATAAGAGTAAGAATAATTAAAAATTTATATTGATTGGGGATGATTAATAATTGTTCTGGGTATGAAATTCATATTATTAATGTTCCTATAATAATAGAAAATGGTGCTATAATTATAATAGGTGATTCTATGAAGTTAGTGGGGTGGATATTAATGTCTGGTTTAGATTTTAATATAAATTTTAAGGCAAATGAGATTATTCGAAATGAATATGCTGAGGTTATTCCTACTGATAAGATTATTAAAATTCTTATAAGAGATAAGGTTTTTGAAAAGATTACTGTTTCTACAATTGGATCCTTAGAGAAAAATCCTGATATAAATGGAAATCCTATTAATGATAGGGAGGCAATACCTAAAATTGAGGTTACTAGGGGTGTATAATTTAATACTGTACCTATATTACGTATGTCTTGATAGGTTGATGAATGAATTATAATTCCTGCGCAAAGAAATATTATAGATTTAAATAGGGCGTGAATAATTAGATGAAAAAATGCTAAGGAAATTGATCCTAGTGAGATAGCAAATATTATTATAGCAATTTGTCTTAAAGTTGAAAGTGCAATAATTTTTTTTATATCTATTTCTCAGTTAGCAGATATACTAGCATAAATGGCAGATATTCTTGAAATAATTAAAATTAATAATATAGCAGAGGGATGAGGATAATTTATAATTCGGATTAATAAATATACTCCTGCTGTTACAAGAGTTGAAGAGTGAACTAAGGCTGAAATAGGGGTGGGTGCAGCTATAGCCGCAGGTAGTCAAGCTGAGAATGGAAATTGTGCTCTTTTTGAGCATGCTGCTAACACTAAAAATAATAAAATTAAGGAGGGAAAGTTTTCATTTATAATAAAATTTCAGTTAGAAACAGATGCTAAAAAAGCAATTGATAAAAGAATTAAAATATCACCTACTCGGTTAGAAAAAATGGTAATTGATCCTGATGCAGAAGAGGATGCATTTTGATAATATACTACTAGAACAAAAGATGTTAATCCTAATCCGTCTCAACCTAATAAGATAAAAATAATATTATCAGATACAATTAAAAATGATATTGATAGAACGAAAGATAAGAGTATAATAGAAAATTGTTTATGTTCTAGGGGAGGGATATATTCTATTCTAAATATAAGAATTATTCTTGAGATAAATATTACTGTAAATAAAAATATTATTGAAGTTCAATCAATTAAAAATCTGATTGGGATATTAATAGAATAAATGGAGATTAAAGGTATTTCGATAGAAATAAAAGTTGATGTATAAATTATAAATAAAGATATAATTAAAGGAAATAGAGATATAATTACTATTAATAAACTTTGAAAAATAATTAAAAGTTTTGTGGTACCACAAACCACTGTTTTATATAAACTAAAATATTAGAATATAAATATTTCTAGTTTTGAAATTATTAAAATTAGTGGAGTAAGATGGGTAAATAAACATAAATATAACTTATTATAAGAGTTTAATGCTAATTTTGAATTAGGTGTATTGTGAGTAGTATTTAGGAATAATGAAATTGAAAAAATTGAAGTTATTAAAGAAATAAAGATGAATGGAAGTAGAATTAGAATATTGAAATTAATTAAACTGGTTAAAATAAAGATTTCTCCTGCTAAATTGATAGAGGGTGGTGCTGAAATGTTGGCTGCAATAAATACAAATCATCAAAATGTAATATTAGGGAATGAATTTCATAATCCTTTGAAGGAGATAATGTTTCGAGTATGATGCTTTGTATAAATTATGTTTACTATTAAGAAAAGGGCAGATGAGGATAACCCGTGTGCAAATATTATTAAAATTGCTCCGTAAAATCCAATTGAACTAAATGATATAATTCTTGCTAGTACTAATCCTATGTGTGCTACAGATGAATATGCAATTAGAGATTTAAGATCTTTTTGTCGAATACAATTTATTCTAGTTATGATGGCTCCAATAAGGCTAATTCTTGAAATTCAATAGTTTAATGGAATAAATTTAGAATATAGAAGAGGTGTAAATCGAATTAATCCGTATCCACCTAATTTTAATAAAACAGCAGCTAAAATTATTGATCCCTCTACAGGAGCTTCTACATGAGCTTTAGGTAATCATAAATGAAATAGAAATATTGGTATTTTTACTAAGAAGGCTATAATAAAAATAATTATTGTTTTGGTTTGTTCACAGTTTGAGTTTAGTAAAATAAAATTAGGCGAATATTTAAAATATAAAATTCCTAATAATAGTGGTAATGATGCAACAATTGTATAAATTATTAAATAAATTCCTGCTTGTAACCGTTCAGGTTGATATCCAATTTTAGTTACTAAGAGTAATGTTGGAATTAAGACTAATTCAAAAAGTATATAAAATGAAAATATATTTCTAGATGAAAAAGTAAGAATAAGAATTAAAAGAATTGATGAAATAAATAAATATGAATATTTTAAGGTATATGATGATATAACAATTATTATTACTCTAATAAATGATAGTAAAATTATAATTATTGAGATGTGATCTATAAATATAAATTTATTAAAAATAGATATTTTAAAAGAATAAAATTTTATTAATATAGCAATGGTTGAAATTGATAATAAAATTATAAAATTCAAGTAATTAAATAAGAAAAATCTTATTATTATTAAAGGGATAATAAATTTTATCAAATGTTAGATTAATATTCATACTGGAAGGGTATTTGGAGATTTAAAAAATCGACATAAAGATACTATTAAAACTAGACCCAAAGACGACCCGGCTACTATAATAGTTAATATAATTATAATAGAGATAGGAGATATAGAAAATAAATTAATGCTAATTAATGTAAAAATTGATATTAATATTAATTCTAGACTTAATAGAAGAATAATAATATTTTTTCGTCATCATCATAATCTTGTAATTCTAATTAAAATTATAATTTTGATTGTATTAATTTTAAAGTATCTTCTACATCCAAAGTAGATATTTTATATAAACTAAAAAATTTTTGAAAATACTATTTATTTTGGGAATATTATTTGTATTGAGAATTCAACCTATGATAGTAATTAGAAGTTTAATTATTATTGTATTAATATATTCTATATATTTATACTGGAGGCTAAGAAGATTTTGATTTAGATATATAGTAATTTTAGTAATAATAAGAGGTGTACTGGTTGTTTTTACATATATAATAAGTGTTCTTCCTAATGAAAGGTTTGAAGTTTCTAGATTAATAATATTGGTTTTAGGAATTGTATTTTTGTATAAAAATACATTGTATAATGATTTTATTCAGGATGTGAGATTGAGAAGAATAAAAATTTGGGTGGGAGTAACTATGTTAATAAGATTATTTTTAGTAGTATATTTGTTATTTATTATAATTATGATTGTTTGGGTAAGAATAATAGAATGAGGAGCTATTCGAATTTATTAAATAATGTGCCTGATAAAAAGGGTTAACTTGATAGGTTAAATAATGAAACAATTTTTATTTCTTTACGTAAGCAGGATAATATTTTAAAGATTGTAAACGGATCATTAGTTGATCTTCCTTCTCCATCAAGATTAACTTATTTTTGAAATTTTGGTTCTTTATTAGGAATTTTTTTGTTTTTTCAAATTGTAACTGGTTTGTTTTTAGCTATACAGTTTTCTGGTAATGTGGTGTCGTCCTTTGATAGAGTTATCCATATAATTCGGGATGTTAATTATGGATGATTAATACGGGTAGCTCATGCAAATGGGGCTAGATTCTTTTTTTTATTTATGTATATTCATATAGGTCGGGGATTATATTATGGGTCATATCGTTTTAATAAAACATGATTAAGAGGTGTGACAATTTTATTGTTATCAATGGCTACAGCCTTTTTAGGGTATGTATTACCGTGGGGTCAAATATCTTTTTGAGCTGCTACCGTTATTACCAATTTATTATCAGCTATTCCTTATGTTGGGGTAATATTAGTAGAGTGAGTATGGGGTGGATTTTCGGTCGGAAATTCAACGTTAACTCGATTTTTTGCTTTCCATTTTATTTTGCCATTTATTATTTTATTTATAGTAATTCTTCATTTATTATTTCTTCATGAAACGGGATCAGGTAATCCTATAGGATTAAATAGAGATTATGATAAGGTAGGGTTTCACCCTTATTTTAGAATTAAGGATATTTATGGTGCTGCTATGGTATTTATTTTGTTTATATTTGTATGTCTTGAAACTCCTTGTGTATTTATGGATGTAGAAAATTTTATTCCTTCTAATCCTATAGTTACCCCTGTTCATATTCAACCAGAATGATATTTTTTATTTGCTTATACAATTTTGCGTTCTATTTCCAGAAAAATTGGGGGTGTTATTGCTTTGGTAATATCAGTTTTAATTTTGTATTTTTTACCCTTATATCTAAAGCATAATTTTCGAAGAACTATATTTTATCCTATAATAAAGGTTTTATTTTGATATTTTGTAGTAAATTGAATATTATTAACATGAATTGGGGCCTGTGAAGTAGATTATCCTTTTATACAATTAGGAATAGTATTTAGATTTTTATATTTTATAATATATTTTATGTTTTGATTATTTGGGGAATTACAAGATTTAATAAATTAGACTTTATATAAAATTGTTTTGAAAGCAATTTATAAGAAATAATTCTTTAAAGTCAGTTTGATTAGTTTAAGTAAAATAAAAACTTTGTAAGTTTTAGATTCTAATATCATCATGATGATGAAATTAGTGCTAATGGTAAAATAAATAAAATTAATGGTAAAAAAATTTTTCAATTTAATATTATTAATAAATCATATCGAAATCGAGGATAGGATCCTCGTACTCATAATATAAGAATAGTAATGATAAATAAAATAAAAATAAAATTTTTCATAGAGGAGAAAAATAGAATAGTGGAGAAGATTGATAAAATAATTATATTAGAATATTCTGCTAAAAAAATTAAAGCAAATCATCCTCCCATATATTCAACATTAAATCCTGATACTAATTCGGATTCTCCTTCTGCAAAATCAAATGGACTTCGGTTTACTTCTGCTAAACAACTTGTAAATCATATATAAAATAGAAGAATATTTCCTAAAAAAAATCATAGTAGGTTTTGAGATTCTATAATTTGTTTAAAATTAAAGGAGTTTCTTAAAATAGAGATAAATAAAATAATTAAAAAAAATGATACTTCGTAAGAGATTATTTGAGCTACTCTCCGAATAGCTCCGATGTGTCTATATTTTGAGTTGGAAGATCAACCAATTATTAATATTGTATAAACTCCTAATCTTGAAATAATGAAAAATGCTAAGATGTTATGTTTATTATCAATAATTTGATAATTTCTAAAGGGGATTAAAGGAATAAGAATTAATGCTAAAAAGAGACTTAGTCTGGGTGTTGAGTAAGAGATTGAATAATTAGAAGGGTCTCTAGATGAAAGAGATTTGTTAAAAAGTTTAATAGCGTCAGCGAATGGTTGTAAAATTCCAATAAATCCTACTTTATTTGGTCCTTTTCGAATTTGAATATATCCTAGGATTTTTCGTTCTAAAATTGTGTAAAAAGCAACAGCAACTAATAAGCAAATAATAGAAATTAAGATATTAATAGTTGGGGATATAAATAGAATTAATAGATTCTAAATCTAATGCATTTATCTGCCATAAGAATATTGATAATAAGTTTATTGGTCCTTTCGTACTAAATAAAAATAAATTAAAAGATAGAAACCAATCTGGTTTACACCGATTTGAACTCAAATCATGTAATGATTTAAAGGTCGAACAGACCTACCTATAAAATTACTGCATCTATATGGTTACATTAATTCAACATCGAGGTCGCAATCATTTTTTTAAATAAGAACTTTAGAAAAATATTACGCTGTTATCCCTATGGTAACTTGTTCATAAAATCAATTATATTGGGTCACTTATTTAATTATAAATAAAAAGATTATTTTTTTTTAGCTGCCCCAGCTAAACTAAAGTAAAGTTCAATAGGGTCTTGTCGTCTAATTATAAAATAAGAACATTTTAATTCTTAATTTAAATTAAAATTTTATAAATTATATAGGAATTGAAATGTTTTACCATTCATACGAGTCTCTAATTAAGAGGCTAATGATTATGCTACCTTAGCATGGTTAAATTTCCGCGGCTATTAAAAGTTGTTCATTGAGCAGGTATTACTTATAATTATTTCTATAAGAAATGTTTTTGGTAAACAGTCATTCAATTTATTGCTTAGTTTATTAATTATATTTAATTAAGTTCTACTAATGTTTTCATTATTAATTGTTAATTAAGGTTATCTTTATTTTAAAATTTTAGTGAAATAAAAAATTGGTTATGAAACTTTATGGAAACTTTTATTCCTGATTAAAAATTTATAGGTTCTAAATTAATTTAAAAAATTATCTTTTTAAATATAATTGTTTATTAAAAATTAAAAGAAACCGGATATTAGTAGATTCGAATAAAGTGTCATTTCAATAAATTTATTTGTAATATTTTTGCTACAATATAATAATAAATTTATAGATGATCTACTTTCAGGAAAATTTAATAAAAAATAGAATTGAAAATTCCTGATACTAAAGGAATAACATATTTCTTTAAAAAATTTATTAGTTCCTTTACAGTACATAATAAAATATTATAAAATTTAATAAAATGAATAATTTCAATAAGAAAAATTAATAATAATTTTTTCTATCTTTTCAGTGTAAGTGAAATGCTAATTAGCTTTAAAGTTCTTGATGCTTTTTCCAAAACACCAACTATGTTACGACTTACCTTACCTTTAGATAAGGGTGACGGGCGATATGTGCACATTGTTTATCAAGTTCATTTTAAAATATTATTATGAAAATTACTTATAAATCCCTTTTCAAAAAAATTTTTATAGTAAATCCTTAAATTGATTTTAAAGTAACCCATCTTATCTATTATATAGTTTACACCTTTACCTAACTTGTTAGGAAAAATCTATTTTGAAGAAAATATAATTATTAATCCTTGAGATGGAGGTATATAAAATATAAATAAGAGTGAAAAATATCGTGTAAAATCGATTAAAAGACAGGTTCCTCTAATATGAATAAATGCCGCCAAACTACATTAGTTTTATAATAAAAAATTACTACCGAAGTTAATAAAATATAAAAGGGTATCTAATCCTGTTTTAAGTTTTTAATTTTTTCTGTAAATATAAAATTTTTATAAAAGGGAAATAAAATTTCACTTAATATTTAATTTTTTAAAAAAGTATTATTTAAGAAAATAGGTGTATAAATTCATTTATAGTATAACCGCAACTGCTGGCACTATAATTAGTTAATGAAAAATGATTTACAACTTTTATCATAATTAATGTGGTTATATGCTATTAGTTTCAAAATAAAAACACGAATTCTAATTTAAATCAATATACTTAAAAGCTGTACTGAGCTTAAAATTGTTAGATATATTATATCCCCCTAAAAATCAAATTTTTATGTGCTAGACACCATAACAAACTTAATTTTTTAAAAGTAGAAAAGTAAAGGTAAATAAACGTAATACATGCTATTATGGAGTATATATATACGAAAATTAGGCCAAAATTGGCTGATAAAATCGAAAATTTTGCAAAAAAAAGCAGTAAAATTTGTAAGGAAAAAAACACCTACTACTGAACTTTTTTACATGCTATTATGGAGTATATATATACGAAAATTAGGCCAGAATTGGCTGATTTTTTTTTTTTTTGAAAAAAAATAAGCATATATTTACCTATACTTTATATAATTTCTTATATATATATATATATACAAAGAATAAATGATTATTAAATCATGTCATTATATAAAGAATAAATGATTATTAAATCATGTCTGTATGCTGGGGGTGGGGGTGGGCCCCGGCAGGCCTGACCCCCTTTTCCCCCCCCCAAGAGAATTATTTTTAAGTTAATGTATTTTTAATAAAGAATATTGTATATATATTATTTATAATATAATTATACTCTCATTTTCTTTTTTAGTAAAATTTTTGAGGAAATAGAATGAGCATATAGATAATTACTAATATAATAAATTAAGTC